ACTTCGATTCCTTGTTTCTTACTTGGTATTAGAATTCGAATGAAAACCACCCAATTGCAGGTAATGCCAGAATTTTCGATTTTGTGAGGATCAATCAAATAAGGTTTTCGTTAGAAAAAGATTCTATAAAAGCAATGATAAATAGATACTAATAGAGCAAGAAAAGAAGGAAATAAAAAAACATAGTATAGAAAAGATATCCAAAATGATATAGAAATCACTATCCTACCCTTAGTTTTTATTTCCTTAATTTAATTATTTAATTCTTAATTTAATTATTTAATTGAATTTCGTTTGATTAGGGCAAAGTTCCTTAAAAACCTCTGCCTTTTTTAAAATATCCTGAACAGTTCCTGTAGGCTGAGCGCCTTTTTCAAGGAAATAGAGAATAGCGGGAACGTTTAAATAAGTTTGATTCTTGATCGGATCATAAAAACCCACTTTCCGAAGATCTCTTCCTTCTCGTCGGGATCGAACATCAATTGCAACGATTCGATAGACGGCTCATCGGGATAGATGTAGATTAAAAAGAACCCCCCCCCCCCTAGAACCGTATAGGAAGTTTTCTCCTCGTACGGCTCGAGAAAAAACGATTCGAAGTTTTGTTTATGGATAAAATTATAATAATATAGTAAAGGAATCCGTAAAAGAAATTAGCCTATAATTAAACTCATAGTCATTTTTTTTTAGCTTCCTTCCTGAAAACTAAAAAATCATTTGTACTCATAACTCAAGTTTAATAATTCTCAAATATATTAAAATTAATAATAAAATATTAAAGAAAATTCAGATATTTTTTTATTGAGTGGTCTTTAACCCCCCTTTTTTTGTCTCGTTGAAAATCTATTTGGATTCTTTATTCGGATCTGTGAGACAATTGAAGCGGTGTTTCCTTGTTCTGGGATCCTTTATCTTTGTTTTAAATCATTGGGTTTAGACATTACTTCGGTGCTTCTTAATCCTTTCAAAATGGTAGCAACATACCCCTTTTGTGATTTCTTTCTATCAAAGAATCATACCGACGGTTGATTCGTGCGCGATACACTGTGGATCGAAAAAGTTTTTGCGGTTCCAACAATTTTTTTGAATTGAAAATTTGCTCGAATCGGATTCTTTCGATTTCTATATCGAAGATATACTTACGAAGTTGTTCCAATTTATTGATTGGCATTAACCCTAGATCGTTGCCCCTGAGAAATTAATAAATACTTTCTACTCGAGCTCCATCATGAACTATTTACCATTACAACCCAATAAAAAAAGAAGGGTTCTAGTAGAATAGAACAAACGACGTCGAGCCAAGAGCACCTTCATTCCTAAAAAAAAATGGTGGATGTAAGAATAAGAATCCACGCCGGATCGTGTCCTTCAAGTCGCACGTTGCTTTCTACCACATCGTTTTAAACGAAGTTTTACCATAACATTCCTCTAATTTGGAACCAGTATCGAATTGATTCAATTATGGAATCATGAATAGTCATTGGTTCAGTCGGTACAGAGACATAGTCGTTTATATTTTTCTTAGCTACATAGATAATAAAGATTTTTCTGAATAAATCTTAGCAAGACCGGGGCTTTTTTTGTATGAACGCAACTTTTTTCTATAAATCTCTATCTCAAAAAAATATCTAACAGAAATATCCAGAAATCCAAATATAGAAATAACATAACTAACAGAAATAACACGAATAAATAAATTCTATTTGACTCTGCCTGTTCAAGTGACTCAATAAGATAGACTGACCCATTTCCAACTTCCTAAAGATTCAACCCATAAGGAATCATTACAAATATTGATAATTGAAAAAGTTTCCTACTTCGACATCATTATTCTTCGACATCATTATTATCATTATTTGAGTCAAGTTTTACTTTTTACAGTAAAGACTACATTTTATTATAAAAACAAATAAAAATCTCTGTTTCTTTTCGAATACGAATAGAATTGTCACTGATTTAAAGCAAATAAGCTAAATAGATCGAACAATAAAAAGAAAGATCATTGTTAAATATTTCAATTTGAATATTTTAGGGATGCAAATTCTTTTTCACAAAAATAGAAAGACTATTGTCATTAAAATAGGATAACAATACATACCTATAGGCTAAGCACTTCCTCGTTTTATATGTATTTTCATATTTTGTTTAACCTGAGGTTTGAGGTTAAGTAATCTTTCTGCAACTGTGATCTATGTCCCATCTTTTCTTTATCTGGATCACAAAAGGATTCAGTTACATTTGCATGTAATTTGAACTCGATTTAGTTCAGTTTGTGAAAAACTGAGATATAATTCCGAAAAGAAGCATTCAAAATCAAAAAAGAAAGAAGAATAATATTCTATCCAATATTAGATTCTATCCAATATTAGACCTTGAAACAGAACCTTGTTGAACAAAAAAGATGTATTCGAATACAATGGATATGCTCTGGGACGGAAGGATTCGAACCTCCGAATAGCGGGACCAAAACCCGTTGCCTTACCACTTGGCTACGCCCCATTTCTATTTTTATTCGGCACTAATACTAATAAAGAATAATATTGGTATTAAGTGTTCGTCAATTCCAGTCCAATTATCTATAGACTAGAGAAAATCTTTCTTCTTTATTCTTCTTTATATATTTATATATCTTTATCTTTATTCTTCTTTATTTATCTTTATTCTTCTTTATATAATAAATTATAGATTCGTGCTAGGATTTTGACATGTGTATATCTAGAATTCAACTGAATTTATTGATCATTACATATAATTCAATTAAGATATTGTATGAAAGTATGATTTCTTCTATTCTCCTTTGAGAATTGGAGGATTTTTGATTGAGCGGAAAAAGAAGGATTTTTTTGTCTACCTTACTTTCTTCATTTTTCCTTATATCAATAACTCAATCAAAATGCAATTATCTCGACGAACAAAATGTCTGTTATGCTTAATATCTTTAGTTTGATCTGTCTTAATTCTACCCTTTATCCGAGTAGTCTTTTCTTCGCCAAATTGCCCGAAGCCTATGCTTTTTTGAATCCAATCGTAGATGTTATGCCAGTCATACCCCTGTTCTTTTTTCTTTTAGCCTTTGTTTGGCAAGCTGCTGTAAGTTTTCGATAAGATCTTGAATACTATCCTAGAAAATTCATGATTTATTCGAGAAAAATTCTAACAATGGATAAGATCAAATAAGTCTGGGAGTATGAACCTTCAATTCAAACATTGAAATTCTTGGATAGCCGCAATTCGGCTCGCCCCATTTCCCGATTCTAATCCTTTTTCCGGCGCCTTATTAGGTTAGGGTCCCTTAGAATATCTAATTGTGGGTATGAATTTGTGGTAATCAAAGACTCTTATTACAAATTTCAACTTCATTTGAATTTCTGAACATTCTTTTCTATTTCTAGAATTCATTTCTTGGTGTCAAAATAGGATATGTGATATAAAAATGGAGGATCTATTATCTTTTCTCGTTTTTTCTTTTTCAAAAAATGCTCTTGGAGGTTGTGTAATGCTTACTCTCAAACTTTTCGTTTACACAGTAGTAATATTCTTTGTTTCTCTCTTCATCTTTGGATTCCTATCCAATGATCCAGGACGTAATCCTGGACGTGAAGAATAAAATAAAAATTTCGTTTTTCTTGCTTGATTTTCCAATTTTCTTAAGATTTTATTTTATATATTCCATACGTTTAACTAGGAAAAAATCAAAAGGGGGTTTGCGAAATTTGAAAGAAAAAAAATAGAAAGTCATCAACGGAAACGGAAAGAGAGGGATTCGAACCCTCGGTACGAATAACTCGTACAACGGATTAGCAATCCGCCGCTTTCGTCCACTCAGCCATCTCTCCCAATTGAAAAAGATAATTACTATGTTACATTACACATCAAGTAAGGATTAAATAAAGTATTTCTTTCACATTCTTTATCGTTATTATATAATTAGCAATTCCATTTAGATGCTCGAAAGATCCAAATAGAAAGATAAATAAAGAAGACCTTCTTGCTTTTATTTTGTTCGAAGTGCCTTTTGTGCCTGGCCCGGTCAATACCCAGCCGGGCCTTTTTTTGTTCCAACGAATTCCCTTTATTTATAGGTATAGGAAACATACTCTAAATAAGATACCCAATTTGGTATCTGTGTAAGAATTTCCATTGTGGGGTTTACATATACTTATCATTTTTGGTATAATGGAAATTGAGAAGGATTTTTGATTCAAATGTCATTAGGCAAACAGGAATTCTCAGTCAACGAATAGTTAATGGTTCCCATTTGTCATAAATTTTGGCTTTTTTGAATGAAAATATACATTTGATTTTTCAATAGAAAAGTGAGGGGAAGTTTTTCGGCATTCGAAGGGGTGGATCAAATACAATCAAAAGGGGAAAAGGGTTTCTTTTAGAATTTTTCTAAATTTAGCAAAAGGATTAAATTCAAAAAGGGATGCAAGTACAAAAAACTAAAGTTTAGTAATCCAACCCAGAAATTTTTATCCTATTGTGTATCGTTTTGGCGGCATGGCCGAGTGGTAAGGCGGGGGACTGCAAATCCTTTTTCCCCAGTTCAAATCCGGGTGCCGCCTCATCAACAAACGAATAAAAATCTCTTATCTGCTGATATAAATCACTCAAAATTTCCCCAGCAGAACAGAATAAGGGGATTGTTGATACTTGGTTGATTCTAAACATCTGTTCTGGGGATTTTGTAAAAGATTGGAAATCTTTCAATCTAAAATTAAAAGAAAGATTATATTATAATGATAATGGTCGAAGCAAGACTTCCTGATTCCCTTCTACTGCTAATGTAATTACTAATTGGGTCTTGAATTTCATTGGCATAGCAGGCGGCCAACTAGTTGTGGAAAGTCCTTTATGTAATCTACATATTATAGACTCGCGAGAATCTCTGAGTCTTCAGGCATTCAATCACTATTAGATTTAGATTGGATGGATAATTTACCTTTTTATAGAAAAAGTGAAAAAAATGATTATTTTTTTTTTGAAACTTCTCGCCAAGAGTATACTATCTCCCGACTGCTTCAGAGAGACAATCGGGAAAGGGTACGGATTAGATCAAATAGGAAATAAAAGTAAAAAATAGATAGCAATTGATCTATTTTTACTTTGAAGTTGAAGGGCAACAAAGAAGGGGCCTTTTTTTTTATTACTATATGTTCTGTTAGTAATATTCTTTTGTAGCGTCATTTTGTATTTTACTTGTGTTTAGTCTTTCCCGATTAGAAATCATATAGGAATTTTTTAGAAATGGATTTATTTGATTGGTTCATCAATAGTGTTGGGCCAGAATCCCTTTTTGACTCTGGACCATGGATTCTACTATTATTAGTGAGCAATACAATAATGCAATATTTCTATCATAAAGATAAGGGACATAATTGACATGGATATAGTAAGTCTCGCTTGGGCTGCTTTAATGGTAGTCTTTACATTTTCCCTTTCACTCGTAGTATGGGGAAGAAGTGGACTTTAGAAGCACTACTAATTTAGTTCAGGAATGAAACGGTATCAATTGTTTTATAGATCGTTCTGCAACGCATTTTTTATTTGAATTGAGAATTGAAATAATTTTCAAATCAAAATATATTCATTTCGAAATTCCATTGGATTCTAATGGAGAAATTTATTCTATAACAGTAAAACAATTATTTCAGAAAGAAAGAGAATTGGGTCCTACGTTAATTCCAGATTAATCACTACATATATTGTAGATAGAAACTAATATAGTATACCAACTTTATTAGAAAGTCAAGTACAACTTTATACACTACTAAAACACTAATAGAGAGTATGGTAAGAAATTTCTTTCTTACCATACTCTCGGATCTCATAGAATACCGCCCATTATAGCCCGTTGATTTCATTTAAGACGCAAAAAAAGAATCCTTTTTTTTTCTTCCACTATTGATAAGAACTCATAAGTCAAGTTTCATTTCAAATAATTAATTATTTTGACTGACTGTTTTTACGTAAATGATAAGTAGAAAAGCAGTAGGAACTAAAATGAACAGTGCAGTAGCAATAAATGCAAGAATATTTACTTCCATAATCTCAATCTCATCGTTTTTTTATTTCACAATAACTCGGGATTTAATCCCATAGAGATGATAAATCTTTCACCTGTCAATTCAATGAATGCAGTACCTATCGATGATCTAGAATCGGATCAATATCATGAATAACAATATCTGAGCTATTAAATTAATTCGTCGTCGAGAATTGAATAGTATAACATACGAAGATCTTTTATCCATACCGAATCCAAGATTGGATTCCCGGACCAAGCAAAAATTCCTTTATTTATATTTATCCTTGTTTTCTGTTCTTTCTTTTCTATAACTTACCTTAGGTCTTCCGTGTAGAACCATCAAATAAAGTATCCTCATCCGTTTCCATTAACTACAAAACCCCAACAAACAATATAAGCGAAGTGGAAAAAGAGAGGAATTAGGTTGTAAATTTGAATGATCCCATTTTCTTTGGAAGACAAAGAAGTATGAGAAAGATGAGTCGCGGGAGAAAAGAAAGATGGAATATTCTATCAACTTCACTATTTTAGTTATTTTCATTTTAGTTTAGGGTTTGTTCTTTCTTCGACAGAATCCTGAAAAAAAGAGGGGAAACCCCTTCCGAATTAAATTATGCTCTCTGTCCCTTCTTTCATTTCACATAAAATGGAGAGGTGAATTGATGTACTTATTGGATCCGTCGGGACTGACGGGGCTCGAACCCGCAACGTCCGCCTTGACAGGGCGGTGCTCTTGCCTATTGAACTACAATCCCAGGGAAATAAGAAGAGATCTAGCAGAAAATTTGGATTCTTGTTTCTTCTCTCTTATCAAGTATTTCTTAAGAACAAGAGGGTTCTACCATCTGATAGTAGATTGGCGAATTGTTGGGCCGAGCTGGATTTGAACCAGCGTAGACATATCGTCAACGAATTTACAGTCCGTCCCCATTAACCACTCGGGCATCGACCCAACGCCTAATTAGACGTTCCATAATCAACTTTCTTTCGTCTCCCAGGCGGACAAATCCATTTCACTTTTGATAAAATCCTACTCCTATGGTCTTGGTATACCCCTAGAGGGACTTGAACCCTCGTTTTCTCCGTGAAAGAGAGAGGTCGTAACCACTGGACCATAGGGGCACCAATGGACCATAGGGGCCTATGGCCACCTTTATTCATAAATAAACTAGAAATAATAGTTGCCGAGGACCGGCCACCTTTAGGAAATCAAAAAGCACTACACAATACAAATACAATAGGGAATAAGTCCTAAGGCCACCTTAACTTAATTGAAAATATAAATAAGCCGAGGGACACCTTTAGAAGATGAATAGGATATGAATCAAACCGAAAAACTCGTTAACTTTTCTGGGGGTTAATGGTAATCAAACTTTACCATTAAACTATACAACCTTTCAACTTTATTTCATTGATCTTTCTCGTCTTTATCTCTCTCATTCAGAAAGAGTTCTGCATTGGATCCAAGA